TGAAACGACCATAATAAAGACGCTTACTGTCTACTCTTGATTCAACACACTTCCACTGTAGTGTTCGAGTGGATCCTGCTACTTCCTCTCGAACCATACTATACTAGTATTATTATTTGATCATTTATTTCTCTTGAAATCGGTTTAATTCTTATTTCTACACACGTCTTTTTTTAGGAGGTCGACATCCATTATGTGGCATAGGTGTTACATCACGTACGAAGCTTAATAATATACCACTTCTACGAATGGCTCGTAATGCTGCATCTCTTCCGAGACCAGGACCCTTTATCATAACTTCTGCTCGTTGCATACCCTGATCAACCACTGTACGAATAGCATTTACCACTGTGGCTTGAGCAGCATAAGGTGTTCCTCTTCTTGTGCCTTTGAATCCAGAAGTACCAGCGGAGGCCCAAGAAACTACCCGACCTCGTACATCTGTAACAGTTATAATGGTATTGTTGAAACTCGCTTGAACATGAATAACGCCTTTTGGTATTCTACGTCCATTCTTACGTGAACCAATACGCCCATTCCTACGTGAACCAATTCTTGGTATAGCTTTTGTCATATTTTATCATCTCATATTTATGAGTCAGAAATATACAAAAAGAAAAGATACGGAGATATCCATTTCATGTTAAAACAGATCCTTTACCTTATTTTTACATATTTTATTTTTGAATTTTGGAAAGTAAAGTTCTTTTTTAGAAGAATTACCCTTGTCTCTGTTTATGTTTCGGATTGGAACAAATCACTATAATTCGTCCACGCCTGCGAATCAGTCGACATTTTTCACAAATTTTACGAACGGAAGCCCTTATTTTCATATTTTTTATTCCTTACCTTAATTCTGAATCCACTTCTTGGAAGAGAATAAGTCTCTTGAATTTTTTTTTTTTAACTTCAAATTGTATACCCATGGTTAAAAAAATAACCTAATCGTTCGAATCTTTGTTGCGAAGTCGATAAATTATACGTCCCCTGGTTGAATCATAACGACTTACTTCAATTTTTACTCTATCTCCCGGTAGTATCCGTATAAAACTGCGGCGGATCCTCCCTGAAACATATCCTAGAATTAGATCTTCATTATCTAAACGGACCCGGAACATACCGTTGGGAAGTGATTCAGTAATTAAACCCTCATGAATCAATTTTTGTTCTTTCATTCCAGGTAACCTCCTTGAAGTATCAACTAATGGAGGAAGAGTTATATAACTCACTTTTCCTCTCTATTTTACAAATAGGAAGTTAGAGATCAAATTCGGATACCAGAGGTGGAAGATTACCATATATAACACAAAATTTCTCCTCCAATTCTTTCTAGTCGAGCTTCTCGATCTGTTATTATACCTCGAGAAGTAGAAAGAATTACAATTCCCATTCCACCTAAAATCTTAGGAATTCGTTGATAGTTGGAATAAATTCGTAAGCCGGGTCGGCTGATACGCTTTAAAATGGTTCTAGTTTTATATATTCCTTTTCTGGTTTTTCTATGTCGCAGAGTTGAAACCAAGAAATATTTGTTACTCTCCTGATGTTTCCGAACGTTTTCAATAAAACCTTCTCGTAGAAGTATTTTAACAATGTTTTCGGTGATATTTGTAGATGCTATTCGAACCCTTCCTTTTTTATCCGTGTCAGCATTTCTTATAGAAGTTATTAGATCGGCAATAGTGTCCCTACCCATGATGAACTAGAATTATAGGTTCCTCCTAATTTTGATATAATCAACATGTTTCCTTTTTTTTTTCTTTTTTAAGTATATACGTGAGACACAATCTACTAATTTGATCTATTTGATCTATTTCAGATACCCTACTATATCATAGTCTCATCTACTACTATTTATAATACTTCGGGAGCTAATGAAACTATTTTAGTAAAATTTAACTGTCTCAATTCTCGAGCGATCGCACCAAAAACTCGAGTTCCTTTTGGATTTCCTTCTTGATCAATGACAACCGCAGCATTGTCGTCATATCGTATTATCATACCGTTTTCACGTTTGAGTTCTTTACATGTACGTACAATTACAGCTCTAATTACTTCTGATCTTTCTAGAGGCATATTGGGAACTGCTTCTTTGATTACAGCAACAATAACATCACCAATATGAGCATATCGGTGATTACCAGCTCCTATGATTCGAATACACATCAATTTTCGAGCTCCGCTGTTATCCGCTACATTCAAAAGGGTCTGAGGTTGAATCATATCATTTTTATTTCAATCTGTTATTTCAATGCAAAAGTATGAAAGAAAAAAAAGAAATATTGTCCGTCCAGAAATAAATAAACCTGCGGTTGTTTTTTCATCCCCAATATCCCTTTTTGTTTAGTTCTACATCTCTATCCTGAAATAAGAAATTGAGTTCGTATAGGCATTTTGCGCGCAGCTATTGAGATAGCTGCTCTAGCTACAGTTTCTGATACTCCACCCATTTCATAAAGTATTCGACCCCGTTTAACAACGGATACCCAATATTCAGGGGATCCCTTCCCCGAACCCATACGTGTTTCCGCGGGTCTTACTGTAACAGGTTTGTCGGGAAATATACGTACCCATATTTTTCCACCACGACGCGCATATCGTGTCATTGCTCTTCGCCCTGCTTCTATTTGTCTAGCTGTAATCCAAGCAGGTTCAAGTGCCTGAAGAGCGTATCTGCCGAAACAAATATGATTGCCTCGACAAGATATTCCTTTCATTCTTCCTCTATGCTGTTTACGAAATCTGGTTCTTTTGGGGTTATAGTCGATGGTTGTTTCTTAATTCCATCTCTACTGCAGAACCGGACATGAGAGTTTCTTCTCATCCAGCTCCTCGCGAATGAAAGGATTCAAATTCAATAAATAATATTATAGATACACATTAATAGATACACATTAATAGGTACACATTAATAGATAATACACCAAGTAATGGCTTTTATTGATATTTAATTTCTTACATAAGAAGGAAGATGTAGATACAAGATATACAATACAGCTAGACGTGTGTGTACATTTATGTATCTTTATAGATAATGTAATCTTTCTCTTTTTTTTTTTTATAACATAACGAATCCTTTCCTTATTTTTTTTTTACCTCTATCGAATTACGACAAAAGATTGTAATCCAATAAATAGAGGTTTCGCGGGCGAATATTTACTCTTTCCTGTTTCATTCGAAGGTTCAATTCATGACCTCTCAGAATAAATCAATTTTTTCTTGGTCCGTTCCGCCATCCCACCCAATGAATTATTAGGATTCGTTTTCAATAGAAGCCTATGCAGTCACAGGTTCTGTCGTTCCCATAGCTTCTCCATTAATGGTTAGGTCCGAACTTTGCAATGGAGCTTCCAACAAAATTCGTTCCCGAGTCAATTTCCTCAGTTTTTATTAACCCGAAGGCTCTTTATTATTTTATTCTATTTTAAATTATTTTATTTTAAAATTCTTATATTTATAATTATCTTATCAGTATTGATGCTTTATCACACTGCCTTTTATGACGTGATTCATAGACCATACATATTGGAATCATATATCATTGATATTTTTGTTCTTTCTTTCTATCATCCTTCCATTTATCCACATCCCTTTATTTTTTTGCTTTACAACCCCATAATCAGATTTATTTTTTCTTGAAAGAATTTCAGTTGCTACAACCATATGATAGATCCATTCATTCATATAGTGACTGTTTCTTGGGATCTCGACAATACGAAGCAATAAGTTGGTTATTAGTTTATTTTATATAATTACAAAGTTTATAGCGGGGGTCAGTTTATTTTTTTTTTGAATCCCAACTTGAAACTATAAATAAAAAACTAACGAGTCACACACTAAGCATAGCAATTATACCAAATGATCAATCGAATTTTTATTTAACCTTATAGAATTTGAATTGTTCATTTTTTTATTTTTAACGGAAAAAGAATGAAAGAGTTTGTCATTTTTTGTTTTATCACTGGACAGAATGGGAAGACAAGGTTGATTATTCCTCGTCTACAAATATCCAAATTTTTATACCTAATACTCCATAAATAGTTCGAATTGTATAGGAACAATGATCAATTTTAGCGCGAATTGTTTGTAGGGGAACTCTACCCTCTCTGATCCATTCGACACGTGCAATTTCTTTTCCGTCGATACGGCCTGCTATTTGCACTTGAATTCCTTTTGTATCCGTTTGTTCAGTTAATTCAATAGCTTTTTTCATTGCTTTTCGAAACGAAACTCTATTTTTTAATTGTAAAGCTATATATTCTGCAAGAATATTAGGTTGTCCATAAGGTTTTTCAACTCTTGTGATAGCAATGTTGAGTCTCCGGTTTACAGAATGAAACTCCTTTTGTACATTCATCTGTAATTCTTCGATTCCTCGTGTTTGCCCCTCTATTAATAAATTTGGGAATCCAATATAGATTATGACTTGGATCAAATCGATTTTTTTTTGAATTGTTATACGTGCAATTCCTTCGAAACCTGAGGATATTTTCCTATTTTTTTGTACATAGTTCTTGATACAATTCCGTATTTTTTCATCTTCCTGTAGGCCCCCGGAATAATTTTTTGGTTGTGCGAACCAAAAGGAATGATGACTTTGAGTTGTACCAAGTCTGAAACCAAGTGGATTTATTTTTTGTCCCATATTTTTCTATTCTATTTTATTTTTCATCCATATTTTTTATATGAATCTAAATCTTAGATTGATCTAAAAATGATTTAGATTTATCTTTTAATACAATTGTTATATGACATGTCGGTCTTTTTATCAGATAACTACGTCCTCGAGCCCGCGGTCTTAACTTTTTCACAATAGTACTCCTATTGGCTTCGGCTTTACTAATGAATGAATCAGCTTCCTTCAAACCCATATTATGATTAGCATTTGCCGCTGCAGAATAAACCAATTTGAGAATGGGATAAGATGCTCGATAAGGCATGAGTTCCAGTATCATAAGTGTTTCCTCATAGGAACGCCCGCGAATCTGATCAATTACTCT